ACTACGATGATTCCGTATCAGTTGTTCTGATATGTTAAATGTGTAGCTGACCCAGCATTGCAAGGGGACTGAAGCCTGCTACTACAGAGATTGATAGAGATTAATTATTATCTATCTATTTGTATGAAACAACTTGGTGTCTAAGGTGTTCTATTCCAGTAAGTTGAGTTTTACCTGGACTCCCACCTAAAAAATCTTGGGACGTCTTTTCCTCTTGGAACAGGTTTAGATTACGACTACGGAGATTCAGTGAAGGCTTCATGTACATCTACTGATTGGACTGATAAACCTACGGACATTCCTAGTAAGATAACTGAATTGCAAGATTTTCTTCTTTTATATCTAAACTTAGATTTTTTATTTATCCGTGGAATAGGAGAAAACGGATACTCAATGTGCAATGAGTAAATATGATTTGTATCTTAGAAATGGTTCAAAATCAATAGTTTCTATTCAATCATGTGGAAAGCTGTATTCGATGAAAGTCGCACGTGCAGTTTGGAGGGAGATCCTCGACTAACCGGTGGATCCACCCGACAATATGGAGTGAAGAGGCCAAAATAGTAGCCTAAGATACCGTTGAAATAAAAGAATTGATTGAAATCTGACATATTTATATTTATATTTGTAAACTCGTGTTACATCGGAGCAGTGTAGTGAACAGAAAGAAAAATATCGAATCAGATCCAATTTATCGTAATCGATTAGTAAATATGCTAGTTGATCGTATCCTGAAAAATGGCAAGAAATCACTGGCTTATCAAATTTTTTATCAGGCTATGAAGCGGATTAGGTAAAAGACAAATAGGAACCCACTGTCTGTTCTGCGACAGGCGGTGCGCGGGGTAACTCCCGACGTAGTGACAGAAACCAAACGTGTAGGTGGATCAACTTATCGAGTTCCCGTTGAAGTAGTACCGGCAGAGGGAAAAGCTTCGGCTATCCGGTGGTCATTAATCGCGTGTCGAAAACGCTCAGGTCGAAGTATGGCTTTAAGATCGAGTGATGAATCAATGGATGCCGCCAGAAATTCCGGTAGTGCCATACGGAAGAAAGAGGAGATTCATAAAGTTGCGGAAGCCAACAAAGCTTTTGCCCATTTCCGTTAGTTTCGGATTCGTTCCAATCCACAACGAAAATATTATTGTGGATTGGAACTGGGGCACAAACTATCGGGGAATCAAAAAACACTACGAAGAAATGGTTGAGTGAGGAGTGAACGACGAATAACGGGTGTCTAAGTCACAAGTGGGGATTGGCAACTACTTCTTCTTCAGCTTGTTAATTATTAGACTCCTCCTAATAGGATACCGGGGGGGGGCCAATGCAGAGTTGCGGAGCGCCTCGCAAAAAGGCTTGACGCATGACCAGTTTTTCAGAGACTGAAATTATTGATTGGGACGCGCATCACATGGAGTAAAAATTGTTTGAGATATCGATAAGAAGCCCCCATATCCGAGAATTCTGGAGACTCAATTAATTTTGGTTGACACAGATAGGTTTTTGTGATATATTATAAATTAACAAGCTTACTAGCCTGGGGAATCACTAATTATTCTTTGAAAACCGAAAATTACCATGACCGCAACTTTAGAACGACGCGAAAGCGCAAGCCTATGGGGTCGCTTCTGCGACTGGATCACCAGCACCGAAAACCGTCTTTACATCGGATGGTTCGGTGTCTTAATGATTCCCACCCTGCTAACCGCAACCTCTGTATTCATCATTGCTTTCGTCGCAGCTCCTCCTGTAGATATTGATGGTATTCGCGAACCCGTTTCTGGTTCTTTGTTATACGGTAACAACATTATCTCTGGTGCTATCATCCCTACTTCTGCAGCTATTGGGTTACATTTCTACCCAATCTGGGAAGCAGCTTCCGTCGATGAATGGCTTTACAATGGTGGTCCTTACGAGCTTATCGTTCTTCACTTCCTACTTGGTGTAGCTTGCTACATGGGTCGCGAATGGGAACTAAGCTTCCGTCTAGGTATGCGTCCTTGGATCGCTGTTGCGTACTCGGCTCCTGTCGCAGCTGCTGCCGCCGTCTTCTTGATCTACCCAATTGGTCAAGGAAGTTTCTCTGACGGTATGCCTCTAGGCATTTCTGGTACTTTCAACTTCATGATCGTCTTCCAGGCTGAGCACAATATCCTTATGCATCCCTTCCACATGTTGGGTGTAGCTGGCGTATTTGGCGGCTCTCTATTCAGTGCTATGCATGGTTCTTTGGTAACTTCTAGTTTGATCAGAGAAACAACTGAGAATGAGTCTGCTAATGCAGGTTACAAGTTCGGTCAAGAAGAAGAAACCTACAACATCGTAGCTGCTCACGGCTATTTCGGTCGTTTGATCTTCCAATATGCTAGCTTCAACAATTCTCGTTCTCTGCACTTCTTTTTAGCTGCTTGGCCCGTAGTAGGTATCTGGTTCACCGCTTTAGGCATTAGCACTATGGCATTCAACTTGAATGGTTTTAACTTCAACCAATCCGTGGTTGACAGCCAAGGTCGTGTTATAAACACCTGGGCTGATATCATAAACCGTGCTAACCTAGGTATGGAAGTCATGCATGAACGTAACGCTCATAACTTCCCCCTAGACTTGGCTTCTGTTGAAGCTCCTTCTATAAACGGATAACATCCGTCTGGTTATGCAGCACAACTGGATACCAAATCTCTCAATTTCAGAGGAAGAGGTTTGGTGTCCAATGAGGCGAAGGTTCGTGCGGTAGAACGAATGGAAAGAATGATAACAGCTTGTCACAATTTCACGATTATCAGTTTCCAACCTTGAATTATGAAAACTATTTGGAATATTCTTCTGCGATTTAATAAATTATGAAGGTTCCTATTCCGATTTCCAGAATGCTTGTAATCTCTCATCCCAATCTTTTGGATAAAAGAGGGAGTGCATCCCTCATTTCAAAGATTTTCTATTGTCTTGTTATATACATACATAATATGCATGTGTATCAACCGAAGGACCTATCTAGCTTGCTTAACGGATAGATCTCGTTCACGTCCGGGGGGGCCAACTAAATCAACAGAAGGGGCGGACGTAGCCAAGTGGATCAAGGCAATGGATTGTGGATCCATCACGCGCGGGTTCAATCCCCGTCGTTCGCCCATCCAATTGGGTAATTCGATCCCATCGCTCTGCTTGGAACAGAAAAGAACTGATGGATGGGATATGTGTGGGTCTCCTCGACGATAACAATTTGGAATTCCCGATCTAATTCCAGTTTTGGATACGACTATTCACAGAAATCACTAGACTCGTTTGAAATAGGTATTCCATCCTATCTTGAAATTACCAAAATTTTTGGTATAATAAATGTGGGAAATAGATAGTATCCACCGCATAGAATTAATATGAAAAAAGAAAATAAGGTAAAAAAGGTGGCAAGAGAAAGAGTAGGAAGTCCAGATTTTTCATCTAAAATTTTGCAGTTAATAGAAGTCAGTCTATTAGATCACTTCTTCGAATCATTGAAAAACCAACATCTCAAAGAATTTTTAATTAGTCCATCTTCCAATTATGAACCTTTTATCAGATTATCTGACTTGTGATTTCTAAGTTCACTATTTTTACGCAATCTGCGTGATTCACTAAAAAGAGATAGTGGCATCACCCTGGAGATGCTGATGCTGCTAGCAATACCAATTTCTATGCATTGCTTGAGTGACAAAAGATCGATCGAAAGAAGTTTTGTATTAACGGGAATCATTAATGGGGGTGACGGAGTAAGAAAAAAACAAGCGGAAAACCTTGGTGATTTTTCCTGCGACTCCTTTCTCCGATTCGAAAGATCTTTATCTGTTGAAAAGAATGGAAAGAGGAGAATACCTGTTTCCCACTACTTAGGTTTGAACGGAGATATTTCTGCAGGTTCAACGAAAAAAGAGAGGCAAGTTCGCTATGATGCGATGATTCCTCTGGTTTCCGGTAGATGGAAGGCATGCGTAGTGAGGGGTTCACTCCTTGGCCTTGGCAGAGATAGATCCAAGGATGAGACTGAAAGGATTCAACTATTTTGTAGGAGTAGGTGTTTACAAAATTCAAGTAGGTTTTTCAAATTCTATAACTATCTGGTAGTTTCTAAAAACAACCAAAGTGATTTTGCTTCGTTATTCTTTTGGGAGAATCATAACAAGCAAGATCCGGGTCGGTTACAAGCAACACAATTGAGAAACGACTCATTAAGTCCCGTAGTATTAAACTCCTATGACAAGGCGTTACTTGAATCCGGAAATTCAGCAGATCACCGGGGGGATGGATCGGGATTTTATTTTGAGCGAGAAGCCTTTTCCAACTTGTCTTCATTTACGTCTTGTGAGAAAACGACGTCGTTTCGTGGCTGTATATCCGGATTAGATTGTGACGAAAATGGGGAAGAATTTTCCATTCTACACATTTATTCACAAATGAGAAATGGATTAATAAATCGACTCACCAAATTTATCTCGATAATTAAGAAATCGAATCTAATTTCTAATGGGGCAATAGTTAGTGGCGTCAGTAATAGCGTCAAATCTGGGAAAGGATTTCCATTGAAAATGAAGGGCGACATGCCGCTTACTCAAATATCTGGCAAAAAACTTGGGCTAGCGAATAGCAGACACCTCAACCTCAACGAGATTCTCCTAAACTATTTTCAAATATCTTTAGGTATACCTAGAAAAATAAGTAATCGAAGTGAAAATACTACTTCTTTAAACTAATTGAAAGAAGAGGGTAACATACATTCAATATATTCTTTAGTTAGATTGTATGGACGAAATAGAATCATACCTCTCTACTCAACATACATATTTCTTTTCTATGACTATTTCTGCGCATTATCTACTGAATATTTCTTCCAAATCAAATATCGGTTGGATGGCTGGACGGGGAGCGGGGGGTACACCGGTGTAACAAGAATTGCAACTGAATAAATAGTATTGAAATGGAAAGATAACGTAGGGCGCCTATTGAACGAATATATTACCTTTCAAATTGATGAGTATAAAAATGTTCAGTCAAATGTGCATAGATGGCTCGATACGACCGGGGATTCGTCTTCTTTCCCTGTCGGAGAAGTCTTAAAGTATGACTTGGAGGAATCAATTTGCCGTGTATCAGTAATAAGAAACGAATTACTAAATAATATTGGTGTCAGTCTCGGTAGTAACAATCAACAGAACGAAAAATATTTTCATCGATTTCTCAATGTTTTATTTCTTTATAAAATGATTGTTGCTGAGGTTACTCGCCAGAAAGTTTTGATATATACCATTGATTATTGCATCGAAAAATTGAACGATATAGATTTCGAGAAATTGAACAAGATAGATCTCATGAAGCTTGATCTTTTATCAAGTTTATTCGATGGTTACATTGATGAACAGATACTTTTCCTCAAAACAATTCTTGAGAAAAAAAAGAGTTTATTCATTGAATCCAAACTGTTAATGAGTGAGAAATCGGTAGGCTCTTCGACCGAGCTGGAACCTGCAGTGCATCCTACTTCTCTCGGGTTGCCCCGCATCGAATCTATCCGAGCAGAATTTTCAAGCGATGCTTCTTCCATTACGGGGAGGCAATTTTGGAATCTGTTTCTGCATGATTTAAACCGTGGGGGAGGTTCAACTAGAGATATTGGTGGGAATATTTCGAGATACATCTCCGATCAGGTTAATAAACTAAACTTTCTAGACGACTCACCTATACGGAACTGTGCTGGAAGCAACTTCATTCCGAGAATCAAAAGAGATTTTTTTATTGGGAGATGCAACAGTAGTTATCTCAACGTCTTAGAAAACTTCTATGTGGGTTCCGAAGATGAAACCGTCTCATCTAATATCATCTCATTTATTCATCCCCAACTGTCGAATTCGTTGTCATCCAATTTATCGAAACAAACAGCGGGGGAAGTTGCTGGTCACGCACTCGCACCAATTCAATTTGTTTTGTCTAATCTGCATGAATCCACAGCATTAGTAACTCATTCAGATGGACTTTCCAATTCTATTTCGGATCTGAAGAGGTTACTGGCGAGTTCGAACTTACCTCCTCGTGAAACGATAGAGTCATCTCCATATTCGTGCAGTAGCAATGGAGTTTATTTGGAAAAGACGTCGATAAACTCCGATTCGTCGTTGGATCGGCGACCCCAACCTCGTCTCGAGAATCTGGTATTGGATCGAGTCTATCAAAAGAATTTGTCTATTAGGTATTTCTGGGAACCGGAAGAATTGGAAACATCTTATTGGTCGCTGAGACTCCCATTATGCAACGATGTAACATCGAGATCTCTAGCAGAATCGATTGGAAAGGAGGTTGCGCACGAAGATACGGACTTTGCGGATCAATCTATCCGGAAGGAGGCTATTCGTCCATCCCACTTTATCAATTTCAATGAATTATTAAAAGATTTGAACAGATATAAAATCTCTTGGATCTTTTGGAAAGACAACATCGGTGAAAAATGGAGCTTATTTAGAGATTACATACCTTGGTTTTTTACCCCCACCTGGTGGAGATACTTCTATGATCTGATTAGAGAAACATATCCAGAAATAGTACTTAAAATAAGTTATGACTCAAATCATAATTTTCCTAGAATTTCTAAAAGAATTGCTGAGGATGTAGTAGATGGCGCGAAAGCCTATTTATTCCAAAGACTGCAAAGCCTAGGATTGAGATTCGACAACGATTCCATCAATACTATAGCATCCGAGATAGGTCTTCTTATTTTCGAAGAAATTCCTGATGAAGCGGAGATTTCACATTCGGGAGGATGGTCAGTATCTCAATTTTCCAATAGGTCTATCTTCTATTACTTCATTCTTTCAGTATTAATTGTTCTTGTATTATTCAAACACCCTTTGTCTGCCGTTTCGGGTTCTAATTTCTTTCATTCATGGAAACGTTTCAATACTATTGAATATTTGACAGACCCAACGCGTGGATCCTATTTGAAAGAGGTAATGCATTCCCCTTCGACAAGCTAAATGTCAACGAGAGATCTACTAATCTATTCTTTGAATAGATTCTTGAATTATATAAATAATATAATCTTTTTCTTCTTTGTGAAAGATGAACTCGATTCATGGATATTTCATAAAGAAAGCTCCGATATCCTAGATAATAAGAAAGAACTACTGACTCAACATTTAGTGACGAATAAAATTATTTATAGGTATGTGTCGAAATTGAATTCCAATTATGATTTATTGAGCAACGAGATTTCTCATGAACCTTATTCACAAGAAAGATCTAATGTTTTGGCATACTTACGTCAATTCTGGCAAAATGATCTATTGAGTCACAAGACCCGTAAGTTGGATCCTGCGGAGAAGTGGGCTTTTTCCGCCCTCGAGAGAAATATTCTATTTTCAGTAACAACGAGACGAAGAGGCAGTCTACTAAATATGCCATGTCATGACATACCTATCTCACTCCAATCGGGATTATTACCATCTAAAGGAATTTTGCTAGTAGGACCCATAGAAACTGGCCGATCTTCCATTATTAGAGATGTAGCATTCGATTCCTACTTTCCAGTGGTGAAACTACCACTGAAAAAGCTGATATACAACCGATCCTTTTTTAATAATGTACGTGGAAATTTCATCTCGAAAGAAAGCGTACACCGATTAAATTTCGTTTTTGAAATGGCGAAAGAGATGTCTCCCTGTACACTATGGATTCAAGATATTCATGAATTGAATATTCATCGTTCGTATCATAAGCTAGAAGCTGATCCCAAATTCTTACTTTGCCAAATATTGAAAAGTATTGGTGACAGGCGCGGCAATTCCAACATCCGCGAGAATGTTGTTATCGCTACGACTCACGTACCTGCGAGGGTAGATCCAGCTCCGATAGCTCCGAACCGGTTAAACTAATTGATAAATTTTCGAAAATCCAACGGGTATCAACGTCAGAAAGAATTATCAATTCTATTACGTATCAAAGGTTGCAAAATGGAGGCTAATCCGCCCCTTCCTCTTATTGAAGGTACTGGGTCTGGAACTACGGGTTATAGTAAACGAGATTTATTCCTTCTTGCTAATGAGGCGTTATTAATAGGTACTTCCAAAAGAAGTAAGATTATATGTAGCGACGCAATTGAATTAGCTTTGCATAGACAACATTCGACTGCTAGTGATATGGGCAATGGGATAGAATCCGGTTCTGAATGGGAAATCTTTTCCCACGAGATAGCGGAAGCTACTTCAAAGAATAGTTTGATAGATACTTATCTCACGAATACATATATTGGTCGTAACGCGTTAAAAATGCGATTTTATTATTTGTCTAACTGGTATGTGGAACCTTCAATAACCGAGTCAACATTTAATGAATTCACTCTATTTTCGCATATCCTAGGGATACTAGCTAGATTAGTAGCTCGCGATTTGCTCCAAATGGATATGAGAAAGAAAGAAAATTTCATTGTTATTGACAAACTCGTAGAGAATGACTTGAACCTAGCTTGTGGTGTACTGGAAAACCTATCGACTAATTTCTCACGTTCAGAAATTTGTAAAGACGAAAGTCGACGCAATAATAGTATTTCCTTTTCCGTTCCTACCGGTAAACCCAAGTATTCCTCAGGTGTAACCTCTACAAGTCGTTCTTCTAAATTTATTAGAAGGGGGGGATTTAGCAGTCTAACCGACTTCGAACTGCAACAGTCACCTGAATTAATAAACTCAAGTCCGACGGAAGTGTCGCGCGAGATCACTTGGTCCCATAAGGCTTGGCGTCTCCGTTTCCTGCGAAGCGGGGCTTATGAATTGATGGGGGTATCATCTGAACCCAATCATTTGTATAATTTAATTCTCCTTTACCAAAATCGGAATTATATACCCCAACAAGATTTCGAATTCAATAAGATTAAGGGTGACAAAAAGAAATGGTGTGAGAAAAGCGGATATCTATTTAGTTTTGAAAAATCTGCGACTAATGTGACAGATAAATTTATTAAAAGATTGGAAAACCGGTTGGATAATATGTTGTTACGCGAGCAATTTCTCGAATTGGGAATATCCGGCGATTCATCTAACGAATATGAAACACACTGTAATCGATTAGATGAAACGACTCGACTCTTCGGAGGGCGCTTCATCTGGGACCCCATGCTTCTGTTCCAGCCAGATCCTAACATTCCTTCCTCGCGTCGCAGCTTGTTGCCTACGAAAAAACTGGCGCGGAGGCTTTACACCATTTACGGCATGAGAAGGCAGCACCTTAATAAAATGTCAAATAAAAAAATTAAAAATTTCTTTCTCTATCGTGAAGATAATCCGAAATTGAAACCTGACTCATCTATTAAGCGGTGGAATAATCTCCCTTTGGATGAAGAGGAGCGAGATTCCGAATACGTCAAAGAAACTTCCTCTATGGATATACATCTGCAATATCCGCAGACATTTAGTCCCGCTCGCTTTGATTCCTACGTGGTAGCAGAAGATTTTCCAGAGCGATTTATTCGGTTTAGGCTTCTCGTTCATAGAAACAAATGGATGAGGCGAAACCGTTGCCCATTTCAGGATTTTCTTATCTATAATATGTTGCTTGAAATTTATTAATATCTATTCAATCTGTTCTGGTTTGGTGGGGCGTCACTGGATCGAACGACGAAACAATTTTTTCATGAAAGTTCATAAAACAAATCTTAGATACCCTTCATTCTGTCTAGATCTCTAGCAATATAAAACAAATCTTAGATACCCTTCATTCTGTCTAGATCTCTAGCAATATAATTAGAAGCCAAATCAGTAAAAGGAAGATCTCTATTTTTCTTTTACTGATATAAATAATTTTATTGTAGCATCTCAAATAGTTAAGGAACTGAAGACCATTTCCTATTCTTTTATGAGTCTTTCTGCTTAAAAAGAATATTGAGAAGGAGCAATAGCTTATTCCATAAGGATTTTATTTTGCAAAACAGCTTCTTAACATCACGCTTGGAATAGATCATTTATAAACTTGCGGATTTACTCCCCTCCCCAGATGACTGATTGATTTCCCCATTTCAATCATTCAATACACCGGAATTGAATGAAGGAGGGACCCCAAAAGGAAAAGCGACCTCTAACTAGGCAGGGTCCTCACCTTGGGGGTATTAGGGGGGGGGGGGGGGTAAGAACGCACAAATCTTTTTTATTCAATTGTTAGAGCTGGAAATAAGCACGATAGTTAATCATTCACTGGTTGGTGGGTCATGGTCCAACGCAATTTGATTTGGCATATGTGGGAAACACAACTACCCAATTACTAGGAATGGAATTATTGACGTAGATTCGAACGAATCTCCCCGGGTAGGATTCGAACCTACGACCAATCGGTTAACAGCCGACCGCTCTACCGCTGAGCTACCGAGGAAAGTGGTGGGGGATTCAGCCTCATACACACTCAAAGACCTTTGTTCCTTGAACCGCTTCTCAATCTGTAAGACTTAAGCTTTCTCCGACATTTCGTGAAGTAGACTTCGCGTACACCCTAACTCCCATTATAGGAGGAGGCGGCGGCGATAGCAATCCCATTTGAATGGAAGGGTCCCCAAATCATAGGAGAGGGGGGGGGGCAACCGGTCGAGATCAACCCCACAAGCCCCCCACGATCTGTATTGATCGGTCACCAATTAGTACTTTCTATTCCCCCCCCTCCGGGGGGCGTAGTAGAATAGCCGCAGGATTCTCCTACCTCATAGAAAAAAGTAATATCTTTGAAAAATAAAAAAGAGCAAAAAGGAGATAGATAGAGATGGGGAAGATGAACAATAGTCGGGAGAAATGAACACGAATTGGAGCTTCGTGAGACGAAAGTAGCAGTTTATGGCAAGGGCGGAATTGGGAAATCAACAACTAGTTGCAACACATCGATAGCTTTAGCTAGACGGGGAAAACGGATACCACAGATTGGGTGCGATCCCAAACATGATAGTACTTTCACTCTCACGGGATTCTTAATACCTACAATTATAGATACTTTACAATCTAAAGATTATCATTACGAAGATGTGTGGCCCGAAGATGTAATTCATAAAGGTTACGGTGGAGTAGACCGCGTCGAAGCCGGCGGACCCCCCGCAGGGGCGGGTTGTGGGGGATATGTCGTGGGAGAAACGGTGAAGCCATCGAAAGAATCAAACGCTTTTTACGAATATGACATTATTTTATTTGACGTTTTGGGAGACGTAGTTTGCGGAGGCTTCGCCGCCCCACTGAATTACGCGGATTACTGTATCATTATAACCGATAATGGATTCGACGCCCTTTTCGCAGCAAATTGCATAGCCGCATCGGTCAGGGAAAAGGCACATACCCACCCTTTGCGGTTAGCCGGTTTAGTAGGAAACCGAACATCTGAAAGAGATTTAATTAATAAATATGTAGAAGCCTGCCCTATGCCCGTACTAGAGGTATTACCTCTAGTCGAAGATATTCGTATTTCGAGGGTAAAAGGAAAAACTTTATTTGAAATGGCTGAATGCCAACCAAATCTGAATTTTGTTTGTGATTTCTACTCAAATATAGCAGATTAGACTTTGTCTAAGCCAGAAGGAATCGTACCGCGAGAAATTCCAGATAGGGAATTATTTAGTTTACTTTCTGATTTCTATTTAAATCCCAATCTGGAAAAGAAAGAAAAAATTCGAAATGATCAGCAAAATACTCCGCTTGATTTTACGATTATTTGATACTAAAGAAGCTGCATCTTTGCGTATACATATATACATCTATACCCTTCCAAGGAAACACTTTCACGAAGACTCTTGAGATTCCTACTTTTGAGTGCGAAACCGGTAATTACCACACTTTTTGCCCCATTAGTTGCGTAGCTTGGTTATACCAAAAGATTGAAGATAGTTTTTTCCTAGTAGTAGGTACAAAGACTCGCGGTTACTTCTTGCAGAATGCTCTCGGAGTCATGATTTTTGCGGAACCTCGTTACGCAATGGCGGAATCAGAAGAGGGAGACATCTCAGCTCAGCTTAATGATCAAAAAGAATTAGAAATAATTTGCCTGCAAATAAAAAGTGATAGAAACCCAAGTGTTATTATTTGGATTGGCACCTGCACCACAGAGATTACAAAAATGGATTTGGAAGGCATAGCTCCCAAATTGGAAAAGCAACTTGGAATACCGATTGTGGTTGCACGGGCAAACGGGTTGGATCACGCTTTCACCCAGGGAGAAGATACTGTATTGGCTGCCACGACACATCGATGTCCAGAATTTAATCCTCGTACTACGAACCAACAGAAAGAAGACGTGACTAAGAGTGTTGCGATTGACGTTGCCCCAACTAAGAAACGTTTTGATAGAAAAAATAAATTAAATAGATTTAGTTTAGTACTTTTTGGATCTCCACCTTCGAGTGTAGCTTCTCAATTGAATTTGGAATCGAAGCGTCAGTCTGTTTCTGTGTCGGGTTGGCTACCCTCGCAAAAATACACCGAACTTCCTGCTTTAGGCGAAGGCGTCTACGTCTGCGGGGTGAACCCTTTCTTGAGCCGGACGGCGACGACGTCGATGCGTCGGAGAAAATGCCAACTGATCGGGGCGCCTTTTCCTATCGGTCCCGATGGAACACGCGCTTGGATAGAAAAAATTTGCTCAGTATTTGATGTAAAACCAGATGGTCTGGAAGAAAGGGAGAATCAAATATGGAAAATTGTTAGTGATTATCTTGAAATAATAACCGGTAAATCTGTCTTTTTCATGGGAGATAATCTATTAGAAATTTCTCTAGCAAGATTTTTAATTCGATGCGGAATGGCTGTTTATGAAGTAGGCATTCCTTATATGGATAGGCGATATCAAGCTGCCGAACTGTTGCTTTTGCAACATACCTGTAAGAAGATGAAGAAGCCCATGCCTCGGATTGTTGAAAAACCCGACAACTATAGTCAGGTGCAGCGTATGCATGAGCTACAACCGGACTTGGCAATTACTGGAATGGCTCACGCTAATCCTTCGGAGGCTAGAGATATAGATACTAAATGGTCGGTCGAATTTACATTTGCGCAAATTCATGGATCTGTTAATGCGAGAGACGCTCTCGAGCTAGTTACTCGTCCACTGAGACGTAGAAGTGATTTTTTATTAGGTTGCCACAGCTTGTCCAAACAAACAGTAAATGTATAATTAAGTTGTTATCAAAAAAATAACTATTAAAAATTAGTAATTAATCATTATGAAGAGATATATGGGTAGTCTAGTCACCCATAAAAGTTCTTAATCGAAAAACTTATTCATTTTATTATTTTTTATGATTGAGAAAGTGAACCTCAACTTCTTTGGTAAAGTTGCCAGTCTGTATCTGTAATTGATTTTTCAAAATCATTTGTATTATTTCACATTCGTGTGTATAATGAAAATAGTATTTATATAGACATCGGAAGAGTAGATATCGAGATGGGGAATGCCGACTGATTCACAGATCTAAACGAAAAGGTAAAAGCGCAAAGAACTAGAAACAAATGGAATAATAATATAATTCCGTACATCAAAAATACTACAACGAATATAAATATATTAGATATTTTGTTACTAACCGGGCTAAAATCGATGAGTCCCTATATACTATTTGGCCTATATTACGGCTTTCTCACGACACTACCCGTTGGACCTTCCCAAATCTTATGTATAAGAGCTTTTCTTTTGGGGGGAAATCTAAGTGGTCTCGTGTCTTTGAGTGGTTCGATGCTGGCGCAGCTAGCAACTACCTCGTCAATATATTGCTCACCAATCTATATGTTGTTGTCGAAACCACACCTGCTAGCCATCGTGATAATACCTTACATGATTGTATTTTGTCTAACAATTAATGATTTACCAAATTATCAGATTTTACGTCCCGTTACCTCGTTGCGCGATTCACGATTAATAAGTTTATTTTTCAATAGTTTTTTGTTTCAAATTTTGAATCCCGTTCTAATACCAAACCCTGTGTTGACAAGACTAACCCACCTCTTTTTTTTCCGTTATAGTAATAATTTACTATTTGTAACAACTAGCTTCTTAGGTTGGTTAATTGGTCACATGGCGTTCAGCTATTTGTCCAAACTACTTTTGATTCGTGTGAAGAAGGATTCACCAATAATATATCTATTGGTAAAACGTGCTATCTATACAACTTTTAGTATTGTTTTTGTACTAAATGCGTTGATTTATCTGGGTAGAGCTCCGGTGTCTTTTTGGACCGTGAAATTCATGCATGAACCCCACGATAAAGAAATGTCTTTTTGGGAAATTGCTGAATATCCGGATTTGTTGTGGTGGTTTTTCAAGCCGTGGCCTACCTCCTTTTTCGATCCCTCAAGGGAGAATCGGGGTAATCGGTTCGTCAGAAATAACCGATCCAACATCAATAGCAGCTTTTACAAAGGGAAAACATCTACATATTTCTTCAAGAAGTGCTTAACTGATGGAAAACAGAGGTTAGGCATTGCAGCGTTGCCGAGTTTGTCAATTTTTGAAAAATAATTGGATAAATATCTAATGAGGTCCCATAAATTTGTGGGGACCCATTTTTCATATCGAGGCTGGATTTTGCAAAAATTAGGAAAAAACAAAATCTTTCAAAGAGAATTAATAGATCGAGTCAAATTATTAGATACTGGGTTTCCCTTTTCGAAAGCGATGGAAAGAAAAATTCGATTGATAAGTGGGAATAGGGAAAGAGTACCCCACGTCTACGACCCTTTCATGAATAATTTACGTGCGCGAATTCCGGTACCACAAACATTTTTAACAGGAGATGAGTTAGATTTGACCCAATGGAATTGGAATGAGTTAGAGACAAGGAAAAAACTTAGAAAGGGGAAAGGTGGCGCCATAACTAAAAAGAATTCCATCCAAGATTGGATTTCTGTAAAAAATCAAAAATTGAGACGAAGAAGCAGGACTCCTCTGCCGTGGGAAACTTTGTCCGTTAGGGCTCGGCGTATGTTCCAATTTATGTTCAAAAATCGAGTTTTGTACGATTATGACGTGCAAAAAATTCTCAAAAAGATAAAATCTACGTCCGAGTCCGTTGTCACTTGGGAAGAAATAATGAACCTAGATCCCGAGGATCAAGCACTATTTTTTACTTATATAAAACAAGAAGAAAATTGCTACAAATTTGATCAAATTTTTTTATCAAATCGATTTTTGATAGGCGGTCAGAAACGCCCCCTAAATCTGAAGAAAGAGGTACGACCATTTCACAAAATTGAAGATCTGAGTGCAAATCTGGCTCGCAATAACGAACTATATTTTGATACTGAGTTTGACTTTCCAGGAGCAGACGGCGATATCCGTCACAGAAAATTACGAAATGTTGGCTTCACTTTTGCAAAGGGAAAACCCAGATCAGCGAAATTAGTGAAACGATATGCAAGAATATCTGACTTCCGTCGAAAATTCTTGAAGGGGTCCATGCGGTCTAGGAGACGAAAGACATTGCTCTGGGAAGCACTTCAAGAAAAAGTCCGTTCGGCTTTTTTCCTTAGATTAATGGAAGTACCAATTCTACTTCAACTACCCGTTGAGCAGTTAACGGGTTCGGAGACCAAAAAATTGTTTACTGGCTCAAAAAAAATTACGAATTACCAATTTGGGCCGCAATTAACTCCTTCCTCGGTGACGAAGAAAACTTTAAGTCAATCGAAACTTGCTCGTTCAGCTGTAGCGGCTAGATCGGACATAGGTCCCATTCATAATGGAAGGGGCTACATGTTGGTTTTTCAGTCGAGATTTCGAAAGTTTATAAAACTACCTGTACTTATAGTTTTCAAAACTATTGGCCGTATGTTGCTTCGGCAAAATTCCGAATGGAATAAAGACTGGATGAAATGGAAAAAGGAAATTCATATTAATTGTACGTTTGACGGTGAGGAGTTTTCGCAGGATCAACTTCCCCCCCGCTGGTTGAGAGAAGGTATACAAATAAAGATTGTGTATCCGTTTCGGCTGAAGCCCTGGCACTCCGCTGGGAAAAAACGACTGACTCTTCGGAATAAATATATGAAAGTTGAATCAATTGAAGCTCAAAAATCAAAAAACAAACGGAGGTTTAAACAAAAAAGGACTAGATTTACTTATTTAACTGCTTTGGGATATCAGACAGATATACCTTTTGGGAGTATCCAAAAGCAACCCTCATTCTGGAGGCCTGTGAAAAATGAACTGATTCGAACTTGCAGGGAGGGGTTTTCACTAGGAACCAAGCAAGCCTACCGTTTTCTTGATTCCAGATTCAATTTGGGAAAATTCTTGAAACCAAGTCTAATTCTACTAAAAAAATTCAATCTATTTTTTAAGGCTGGAGGGGTTTCAACTGACTCTGTCTATAATACTCAGATAAAGCCTGTACTTAATAACGACGAAGATAAAATAGTAAAATTAAATTCAAATTTTGAGATAAGAAATGAAAGATCTATTGATATCGACGGAGAAGTGCAACCAGCTAGTAATTTTAATAAGCGATTAATTACTCAAAAATCAACTAGTAAAAAATTCGTCGCGGATGATTACGTAATCGGATTATCAAACCCATTAGACGAAGGGGTTGACGTAGATCAACCGGACACTAAAACAACTCAAGTTTATGAATCAACTTTAGATTATAAGTTGAAGGATACAGATCTCACCGATTTTGCAAAATTCGATGAAGAAAAATTAATAGGTTTTAAAGAAATAACTTTGAAGTTACGTATAGTCATTGCAAAAGCAATTGAAAAATCCGTTTTGGTAGCATCAACTTCGTATCTAAAAGTTAACAGATATTTTCGTTATTACTTGAGTGAACTTGTCGCGTTGCGCACGCAAATAATAAAAATAGTTAATACTACTCTTCAAAAAACAGATTTAGTTTTTTTCGGACCGAAAAATAGATTGTCAGGGTTTGACAAAACTCAATGGTTATCTCAAGCTTATCTTTATAACAGTATTTGGGATCTAAGCGTGAAGAAAAATTTAAACCTGAATTTATTGGAGACTGGTAGCGGGAGCAATCGTGAAAGAAAAATTAAAAATAATGAGAACTGGATTGGCAATTTAACGCCTTACCAGTCTGAGCAATCTTTGGCTTATTCAGGAAATTCTCTGGAGCTTTTAATTGGTTACGATTCAAATATTTCAAGCCCAACTGAAATAGGTAATTGTACGGATATCTGGTTCGGTAAGGCGACCAGTATAACTGCAAAGAAATTTTTCGATGAACATATTTTGAAATGCATAGAGGATTGGGGATTTTTGAAGAAGTTACGTGATCTAGACGCAAGTAATTGGAATAATTGGTTAGATTGCTTCTCCAGGTATAACTTGCCGCTAACACTGTGGCGCGATATAGCACCCTACAGATGGAAAATTAGTTTTAATTCCTTGACCGAACTCAGTTATATCGAAGAAAAAATTGCAAATGAACGAGAATGCCACGTCCTTCGACATGAGTTACATAATTATTCCATATATGCTAAAAAACCCTTACTTAGGGATCGAATTAGAAATCTCAATAGGCTACGCAAACGTAGGTATTTATTACAAAGTCTCATTGATTTTGTACGAAATGGAGATATGCAAAAATTTTCTATTCGACAAGATGCTACCGCGCAAAGGTTTTGCCGTGAAAATCGCATTTCAAAAATTACTAAAGTAAGACAGAGGAGGATGAATAGATTACCTAACTTGCGCACTTCTGATTCAGAGATCAAATTCAACTCTAAAATTGATTTGATGCCGTGGCTAGTTACAGGGTTTGCAAAAGCAAAAGGCCCTTTCAAGAAGAAAATAAAGAGGTCCAGAGATCCTATTTTGAAGGATAATACTACATACGGCATAGTACTAGATATAAATCGTAAATTCCAAAAAGTATCCGATGAACTGTACGAAATAATGCTAGATGAAAGAGAAGATGCGGACTACCTATTTCGGTGGAAATGGAAATCTGAAACAAAACTAGAAAATTTGAGAAGCTTGACATCTCTCACAAGAATGTTAGGAGATGACCGCGATCTTGTCACACTTTGTGCGAATACCAATGTAGATTCCGAACTGTTAAACCTATATTTCAACGCAACAACAAAACTTGGTCTTTTCTATGATCTGTCTATTCTTTCAGCTCATCGTTTATCGATATTACTTGACGACCAAAATTTGGCATACAAAATAATTAATCCCTTGTTAAAATTCAAGTTTAGGTTGAAAAACAGAGTCAGGAAACGACTATACGGAAAAATCTATAGTGATACCTATATCTCAAATTTGTCACTTATAGCCACAGAAGGGAACAAAAAGCGATGTTACATTTATAACATTGAAGATCTCCTGCTTGCGAGACGTCGACGGGAATTCCGATTCCTCCGATCTCTGCTAATTTCGAGGTCTCCAAAACCGGGAGCACACTACTTCGATTCCAAATTTGATTCTATCTCGAAAATTGAACAGACCCACGATAACAAAGAATTTGAGTCTTTAGAGCTAAAGGAAGTTCAAAAAATTAAACGATTTCTGTGGCCTAGCCACCGTCTAGAGGAATTAGCCTGCACTGGTAGATTCTGTTTCAACATTACTACTGGGAGCCGATTCGCAATACTTAAAATTCGGATGTATCCTACTATTCGGAATTAGTGAGAGCAAAGGGGTATGAAGCGCAAAACCGAGATTTCAATATATGTGTAACTAATTGGAATTGCTCAAACGGAAGTAATTCCAATTAATTACACAATATCAATATATAATGTGAATCACGGCAGAAGCTATAACTTATAACTGTTCGTGAATAAGACATAGATAGATACCACGCCTATTTGATGTGGTACTGTATCACATATGAATAAATCGGACTTTATTTTCGTCCAAGGCGCCATTGCTGCAACTGCTGACTAAACAGTTTATAATCGATTTGAGATGGAGCAAGCAATCGTAATTATTATCATTATTACTACGGATAAATATAAATCTATTGACGCGCAGCTAGTCGGTGGAAAGAGAGATACTGGGTCCACCGCCTCTCAAATTTACTACTTGACCCATCAGATTTTGAAACTCACTTCCCACCTGGAATTACATTCCGAAGACTACTCATCTCGAAGAGGTTTGCGAAAATTACTCGGTAAACGCAAGCGTCTCTTAATTTATTTATCAGATGAGAATACCGTTCTATATGCCAAGATTATAAAAAATTTGGGTCTTCGGGGTTTAAAAGGGCGTTAAATAATGATAAGAGGTTTGATATTTCAAAATGTCGTAGTTGGCGCAACTTCTTCTGGCGAAGCTAGATCCCATGATATTTACTGGAAAGGAAATAATTTACGGGTATGCATCTTGAAGAACTAGATCCAGTTACAGTAAGCATGGGCCCTCATCATCCATCTATGCATGGTGTTCTTCGGCTTGTTGTCGCCTTAGATGGTGAAAATGTTGTCGATTGCGAACCAATCTTGGGATATCTGCATCGAGGAATGGAGAAAATTGCTGAGAATCGGACAACTTTGCAATACCTTCCGTACGTAACAAGATGGGATTATTTAGCCACTATGTTTACCGAAGCAGTAACGGTCAATGCACCGGAGAAATTGGCAAATATTCAAATACCCGGAAGAGCTAGCTATATACGCGTAATCATGCTCGAATTAAGCCGAATAGCTTCGCATTTGTTGTGGCTTGGGCCATTCCTGGCAGATATTGGTGCGCAAACTCCATTTTTTTACATATTTCGAGAAAGAGAAATGATTTATGACTCGTTCGAGGCTGCTACCGGCATGCGAATGATGCACAATTACTTCCGCATCGGGGGAGTTGCCGCAGATCTACCTTATGGATGGGTAGACAAATGTTTAGACTTCTGCCATTATTGCCTCCCAAAAATTCATGAATATGAGCGATTAATTACAAGGAATCCCATTTTTTTAAAAAGAGTAATGGGAATAGGTTTCATCAGCAGACAAGACGCTATCAGTTGGGGTTTATCTGGACCTGCATTACGAGCCTCGGGAGTTCGATGGGATCTTCGTAAAATCGATCACTATGAATGCTACGACAACTTGGATTGGCAGATTAAGTGGCAAGAAGAGGGAGATTCTTTAGCTCGTTATTTGGTACGAATTGACGAAATGAAGGAATCAATAAATATAATTCAACAGGCGCTGAAACTTCTTCCAGGAGGTCCATATGAAAATTTGGAGGGTCGACGTCTTATCCAAAAAGAAGGAGAGGTAGATTGGGGTGGTTTCAACTACCAGTTCGTCGGGAAGAAGTCTTCTCCCACTTTTAAATTGCCTAAACAGGAGCATTACGTAAGAGTAGAATCTTCCAAAGGAGAATTGGGAATCTTTTTAGTTGGAGATGGCAGTGTTTTTCCCTGGAGATGGAGGATTCGTCCACCTGGTTTTATAAATTTGCAGATTCTTCCTCAATTAATAAAAGGAATGAAGCTCGCAGATATCACGACAATATTAGGTAGTATAGACATCATTATGGGAGAGGTTGATCGTTGAAATGGTAACTGATACAGAAATTTACGAAAAACAATTAGTTCAATTATTTAATGAGTTAGAAGTTGCAACAAATTCTTTTGAATCAATTTGGATTCTAGTTTATACCCTCATTTTAGTTGCGGGAGTCACGGCAGGAGTATCGGTAATTGTGTGGCTCGAACGAAAGGTGTCTGCGGGGGTACAGCAACGTGTTGGACCGGAATATGCGGGTCCACTGGGAATTATTCAATCTTTGGCAGATGGAATCAAACTTCTATTAAAGGAAGATGTCATTCCATCCAAAGGTGATGCCTGGTTATTTACCATTGGACCAGCCGTTGTAGTCACACCAATCTTAATAAGTTACTTGGTAATACCCTTTGATCAAGCTATTGTCTTATCTGATCTGAGTATAGGTGCTTTCTTCTGGGTCGCCGTTTCAAGCGTCGTACCATTGGGTCTTCTTATTGCAGGGTACGCTTCAAATAACAAATATTCCTTTTTAGGCGGTCTCAGGGCCGCCGCCCAATCTATCAGTTACGAAATACCCCTGGCTTTGTGTATATCATCTGTATCTCTACGTGCGATTCGCTAAACATAAATAATAAATAAAAACTTCTAGCTATAGGTAAATAGTGTGGAGATATTGGTAAATAATAAACCAAATAGTTATTTGGGTGAGATCAAACGGCGTTTTCGCAGTTGCGGGCTCAAACCCCATATCCCATGTACGGGCGTAAAAATATATCCGAGCGGTCAATTCCGCCTTACCCCAGGTCTAAGAACTGTCTAGGCTTGACGCGGTAACAGGTAGTCATTTTTCGATTTTCCTTAGGATTAGATGAAAGTGAACAGTAAGAAACACCAATATGCGCAAGAGGTTTGTGAGGCAGAAAGGGTTGTGGTAATAAGCGGGGGCAACCTGAGAACTAATATATCTAAAGAATTGAAAGTTGAAAATTTTCATCTGCTTCTCTTAGTGTTTCTCCACATGAGATAGACTCAGTCTCGGTAGGGACGGCTGAGTAGTGCATACAAAAGATTTCAGTCTCGAGTATAGTCCTGTTCACTGCGACGATAACTATTTGGAACGAAGTAACCCCCATGAAAGTTTTGGTGATCGAAAAATCAATTATGAACTTTTTTTAGTTTTAGCCTGGAGCTTGGTGCGACAAGTACATCGTCGAACTAGTCGATCTGATTTTTAGTTTTATTTTCAGATGGGACTAAAAATAATTCCACTTCTTCTATTTAGAAATGGCAAAAATATATGTATGTCAAACTTGATAGGTTTTGCAAAAGATCGCAATTTGCAAAAGAAAAAATATATGAGGTTGAGATAGATTCGGAAGCAACTACTTCGCTGTGGCAAACGGAATCCCATTAATTTGAATTGGCAATTTCTATTTTAGCTACATATAACGACCATGCGTCATTAATATCTTTCTATGAAATTGATGAGGAGCCGTATGAAACTCTAACTTCATGTACGGTTTTGAATTAGAGGCGGGAGGAGGGTGCCGCCGACTACCCTTATCTGGTAGCTTGAGTACGACTGATATAGTGAAAGCACAATCCAAATATGGGTTTATGGGTTGGAATCTGTGGCGTCAGCCCATAGGATTCATAGCATTTTTTATTTCGTCATTAGCAGAATGCGAAAGGCTGCCGTTTGATCTGCCAGAAGCAGAGGAAGAACTAGTCGCAGGTTACCAAACCGAATATTCAGGAATAAAATTTGGTCTATTTTATGTTGGTTCTTACTCAAACTTGCCGGCTTCCTCGCTATTTGTAACAATTTTATATTTGGGTGGATGGGATTCCTCAATTCCCTTTTTCGAAAATCTTGGACAGGATTATTTATTCTCAGATTCTAGCGGTGAGTCCTTTAACGTGTTGGAACCGGGGGTGAGCATCATCACTACATTATCAAAATCTTATCTCTTTATATTTATCTCTATTTTGACAAGATGGACTTTGCCTAGAGTACGAATAGATCAATTACTAGATCTCGGATGGAAATTTCTTTTGCCTATTGCTTTAGGAAATTTGTTGCCGACAGCCTCGTTTCAACTTCTGCTAATAAACTAGCCTCCCCTACTTCAGTTTCAGTTTAAGTCAAATCTTTTTAATCTATTAAAAAATAAAGGAAACAAACAGCATTTTTGTTTCCTTTTCGGTACATATAAGTTTATCTGTACTAAAAACAAATAGCAAATTGGGTTCATTTATTTTATGTTTTCCACACCAATTGAATTTCGAGGTTATGGTCAACAAGCCGTAGAAGCTGCGAAATACATAGGTCAAGGCTCCGCGGTTACTTTAGATCATTTAAATCGTTCACCTATAACTGTTCAATATCCTTATGAAAAAATTTTATCATCCGAACGATTTCGCGGACGTATCCATTTTGAATTTGACAAATGTATTGCTTGCGAGGTATGCGTTCGAGTATGTCCCATCAATCTGCCGGTCGTAGATTGGATCTTGATGAAGGATATCAAGAAAAAACGATTGAAAAGCTATAGCATCGATTTCGGAGTTTGCATCTTTTGCGGAAACTGCGTCGAATACTGCCCAACAAATTGCTTATCAATGACTGAAGAGTATGAACTTTCCAGTTATGATCGTCATGAATTAAACCAAGATCAAACGGCTTTGGGGCGTTTACCTTTTACTATATCTCAAGATGTTTCAATTCAAGTGTTTTCGACTTCGTTAAATTATCTATCCAAAAAGTTTGGGGGTGAAAAACTCAATACCTAATTAGTCAACTGTAAATTAATTGGATATTCTGATCAGAAAGGTGGATTTATTTACTTCTTACTAAAAAAAAAAAAGAGAAAGGGAGAACATGAAGTGTAGGTACAAATCTCGTAAAATATTTAAGTAGTTGTGTCCAACGAATCTATCTGAATTAATTCATGAATTTATTTTGTCACTAATAGAATCGGGTATTCCACTAGGAAGTCTGGGCACAATATTATTTGCTAACGTGGCTCACTCTGCTTTTTCTTCGGGGTTGGTTTTCACCCGTATATCTTTATCATATTTCGTATCGAATGCTGATTCCGTAGCTGCAGCACAATCGCTTGTTTATGTAGGAGCCATAAATGTATTAATTGTGTCTGCCGTAATGGTTACTGACAAACCGGCGCGATCCGGTTCTACTATTCGGGGCGTGGGGTACTTCACAGCTTTAGGAGTTTGTGCAGTGCTTTTTTCGACATTAGTTAATATGACTTATAATACAAAATGGTTTGATATCAATTTCGTCAATCAATCGGAGACTCTTTCGGCAAATATAGCCAGGATTGACGTTCACCAACTCGGGTACAAATTACTGAGTGAGTTTTTAGTTCCGTTCGAACTTCTTTCAATACTTCTGTTAGTTGCTTTGGTGGGAGCAATTAACCTAGCACGTGGCGAGGACCCAACTACAACCGATAAGAAGTCATCTTTTTCATCATCTCGCAATCATTCTTCTTTTTGATTAACCCTAACTTCTTCAAAAAAGAAAAAGATAGAAAAAAATTGCGAAAAATTTGACTTACCAAATATTTTGAAAAGGATCTTAATAAATCATGTTTGAACACGGATTAATTTTAGGTGCTTACCTTTTATGTGTCGGATTTTTCGGCTTAATCACGAGTAGAAATATGGTTAGGGCACTTATGAGTCTCGAGTCAATTTTTAATGCAGTTAATTTAAATTTTATTACATTTTCAAATTTCTTTAACAATAAGCAAGCGGGGGGAGAGATATTTGCCATATTCGTGATAGCCGTTGCGGCTGCCGAGGCTGCCACTGGGTTAGCTACTGCCCTTTCCCTTCAGCGAAATAGTAGATCTACTCGTATCGATCAGTTTAATTTGTTAAAATGGTGATTGATAAAGAGATAAAGTGATTTTATCAATTTCATTGATTTTTCGTTTAACTAAAGTATTCCCATCTATTAAATTGTTTTGATATCTTCCCCTATATTGTATTTATAAGTAGTCAACGTAGTAAAAAAAAAAAGGGGGGGGGGGGAGGGGATCTAATCAGATGAGTTTAAAAAGAAAGAGAATTGTTTTACTTGTCGAGAAAAATAGGTATCCGCATAAGGGACAAATATGAAAAATTCTCATTTCAACTTTTTTACTAGAAAAAAAAAAATTGGTATACGAATTTGATAGGAGTAAATAAACTCAATGGCACATTCAGTAAAAATCTATGACACATGTATCGGTTGTACCCAGTGTGTGAGGGCATGTCCCACGGATGTGTTAGAAATGATACCCTGGGATGGGTGCAAGGCGAATCAGATAGCTTCTGCTCCTAGAACAGAAGATTGTGTAGGTTGCAAAAGATGCGAATCTGCTTGTCCAACAGATTTTTTGAGTGTACGCGTCTACCTGGGGGCTGAAACCACTCGTAGTATGGGTTTGGCCTATTAGTAATAGAACAAAAAAAAATTAATTATTAAGTTATTTTGACTCGTACTCGAAGCTTCGGGATTGCGAAGTCCGAGTACGAGTCGTCGTAGTTGGCCTACGCTGTTTCTTCTTCTGCATCAAAATCTACTTTTTATTAATTATCTTTTATTCATAATGAGTAATGTACCTCGGCTAACAACGATCGTTCTCTTTCCAATTCTTGCCAGTTTGTTGCTTCCAATTCTGCCTCGTGGTGGAAGCAGAATAATTCGATGGTATACCCTGGGCATCTGCATATTGGAATTTTCGCTGATTACTTACATTTTTTATTGCCACTTCCAATTTGAGTCCCAATTCATCCAGTTAATAGAGACGTCCAACTGGATAAACTCCATTCATTTCCATTGGATATTAGGTATTGACGGACTTTCCATGAGTCTCATTTTACTTACGGGTTTTGTAACTACTTTGGCAACCTTAGCGGCTTGGCCGATCACTCGTAATACACGGCTATTTCATTTTTCGATGTTAGTTATGTATAGCGGTCAAATTGGGTTGTTTGCTTCCCGCGACATCTTGCTTTTTTTCTTCATGTGGGAGCTAGAACTAATTCCAGTCTATTTACTTTTATGTCTATGGGGCGGAAAAAGACGTCCATATTCGGCCACGAAATTTGTTTCATACACAGCCGGTGGCTCGATCTTTCTTTTGGTAGCAGCCTTAACCACGAGTTTTTATGGAAACGAGGTGCCCTCCTTTGATATTCAAGATTTAATGAGTAAGTCATACCCCATTTCGTTGGAAATTGCTCTTTATTCAGGTTTTTTAATTGCCTATGCGGTTAAATTGCCAATATTTCCTTTTCATACTTGGTTGCCAGACACTCATGGAGAAGCACATTACAGCACATGCATGTTACTAGCTGGAATATTACCAAAAATGGGAGGATACGGGCTGATTCGAATCAATTTGGAGTTACTGACTCATGCGCATCTTATCTTTCGATCATGGCTTATATTGCTTGGAGCAACCCAGATTGTATATGCCTCTTTAGCTTCTATGAGTCAGCGTAATCTTAAGAGAAGGATAGCCTACTCGTCAATTTCTCATATGGGTTTTGTAGCCATTGGAATTGCCTCCTCGACAGACGCGGGCATTAACGGAGCCATATCGCAAATGATTTCCCACGGCTTAATCGGCGCGGCGTTATTTTTCCTTGCGGGTACTTGCTATGATAGAACGCGTACCCCTTTTCTTGATGAATTGGGGGGAATAGCAACTCCGATGCCTAAACTATTTACTACGTTTAGTGCATTCTCGTTGGCATCTCTTGCATTACCAGGAATGAGCGGTTTTGTATCGGAATTATTGGTATTTATGGGAGTTGTTGCCAGCGAGCAATACTCATTTTTATTTAAAGCGGAAATTACAGTGTTGGCGGCAACTGGTACAGTATTGGCTTCCATCTACTTGTTATCTATGTTACGCCGAATGTTTTATGGTTACAGGTTGTCTAATGAATCAAATCCTTATTTAATTGATTTTGGTCCAAGGGAGATATTCACCTCGACTTGTTTTTTTTTACCAATACTAGGTATCGGTTCATATCCAAATTTAATTTTATCTTTATGGAATAGTGAAGTGCTCTCAATTTTGTTTTCATATTCGGATATCAAATGAAGGTGGAGGAAAAATCTCATTCAAATACTTTTTTTCTGTATTAAAAAAAAAGTATTTGGTTTTTGATTCCTACTTGGTAGAAAATCTTGTCGATTCTAACTGCGCCGACTTATGTACGCCCGTCATTTCCCAATTGCTTATGTTTGCAACTGCCAGCACAAGTTAAAATACACTGGGATGGAGAAACAGAAATAGACAAACAAATAGATGCAGCTACCTAACTGCTCATCTATTAAATGTTTGTTTTTGTTTCCCCCCCCCCCTTTTTTTTTATTATTTTCTTCCACTAATTTTTATTTTCCTTACTCGGTGAAACCGAAAATCCAGCGAACCAAACGTTTTTATCTATGATTTATTAATTTTCAATTTTGTTACTTTTGTATTAGCCATCCATAGTTATGTAATCCGATTCCCAACAAGTTGACTCCCAGAAAGCAAATCCAAACTAAAAAAAAACCTATGGATGCTGCCGCAGCTGGCCCCTCTCCCATCCACCTGTTAGTTATCCTAGTATGAAGGTAAGTAGCGTGTATTGGCCGAGTTACTAGCGCCCAAGTTTCTTTGGGATCCCAGTTCCGATAAGATCCCCGAGCTTCATTAGCCCACACCGCTCCAGAAAGTATACCAATGGTTAATAAAGAGAACCCCGAACTTATAATTTGATAAGCCCATTTATCTAATCGATTAATTAATTGACATTTCTTCGAATTCGTGGATAGTAAATAAAGAAAACTCCGCGCATCATTTCTGCTACGAGTGTTCGATTTCAATAAAGTACTGCACTTGCTGTAATTATGTCTCGAGTTGAAAACCCGGTAATTGCCTATTTCGCTATAAGAAATACTTAACGGAGATATTGCCAGCAAAGATCCGCACAACAGGGTTGCATAACTCAATAACATCGTAGTTACATGCGTCATCGACCGATGAGACTGCAAAGCAGGTACTAACGGCGTGGATTGCTGCATCCCCTCAGGAAGACCTGAAGTAGCAAAGGCGTGAGTCAGCATAGCACCCGGCGCTGTAATTGCACCCGACAACCCATTCTGATTTTTGATTTCTAACATTACGTATAATAAAGAAAAGCTCCATGAAGGAAACATCGACGACTCGTACAGATTGCTCAGTGGTAGGTGCTTAGTTTGGAACCAGCGAATTGCTGAAAACTCCGTCGTACAGAGGAAAGCAATTGTCATACCCCTCTTGCTAAGTTTATTTGACTTATCAAATTCGTGAAATAAATTGATCAGATTTAGCGAAGTAGCAAAAAAAAGCATCAAAAACGAGATGTGGATAAAAACGCGTTCCATATAGATATACGTCGTAATGAAGGAAGACCAGTAAATTAATTCAACTTGATTTGATCATCTTCAAATCAATTACTACCAAATTAAAAAAATAATATTTTTCTTTTTTTTTTTCCTTTTATAAACGTGAAGAAAGATAAGATTCCTGCTTCCACAACTTAAAGAGAAATTAGTATCTAATTTTTATTGATTTGAAAAGTCTACTGAACTGAATATGACATACATACATATATATATATATATATATATATATATGTATTTACATAGTGACTAGGTATTTTCTATTTATTCATTATCAATTTTATGGTGTAGAAGTGAAAATTGGAAAATTTTAGAATGCCGCTACTCGGATTCGAACCGAGATGCTCTGGCACTGCTTCCTAAGAGCAGCGTGTCTACCTATTTCACCATAGCGGCTTCTTTTTGCGTGGATGCAAAAACATTTTATACCAGTTTGGCATGGCACGTCAACGTCTACTTGTGCGACATATAGGGCTGGCAAAATATAATCGAAGCGACAAGACAGAGAAAGGTTCCCTTGGAATAGATTGCTACAACAACTAAATACCAATTTACCAAATAGAATAGATGGTTTATGAAGCTGAAACAGCGGCAATACTAGCATATCACAACATATATATATATATATATATATATAAACACACAACGGAATATGGCGCAGTTTGGTAGCGCGCCATCTTGGGGTGATGGAGGTCACAGGTTCGAATCCTGCTATTCCGAATGGAGATGGAGTCACCAGGTGTGTGAAAAAATAGTAATACAAGTTTGGCCCTTTCCCAGGCAAGCAATTGACGAACTAAAATACATTTAGATATAGATGAAAAATGTTTTGTTATCCCAAAGTCTGTGAGGGAAGCTCCGAAAGAAAAAAAGAAAAAGAGAAATATCCTTGACTTATTTTCCTTCGGAGTCATTTGTTTTGCTCCTGCTCATACTTCGAAAAAATCTAGTCCTCTATTTTTTTTTTGTTATCCGATTTTTATCTGTTACTATTTATCGAGCTGAAATAGTAGCTATCAATTATTTAACCATTGACTCCTCCAAAAACAAACCCTTTTCCGTTTTGGAGTTCTTTATCCAGTCGTTTACTTTATATTTTTATACGTATTATATAGACGTTTTTTAAAAGTAGTGGAGAAGAAAAAAAATTCCCCTAATTTTTTTGGGAATCTTTTTTTTCTGTTACTCCTTCTGTTATATAGTAAAAACTTTTTGAACGACCAGTTAAAACAGATTGAGCCAAAGAAAAAGCCGTTGATGCTACTTCTGCAGGTCCAGTTTTCCATGCGCGATTGCGAATCCTCTTCTTCGATCTGGAAGTTCGTTTTTTAGGAACTGCCATATATGTATTATTTTTTCTTCACAACTAACTTGAAACTATGTTGATATATATCAATAGAATAGATATAATAGAAAAAGAACTAGATAAAAATGAGCACAAACAAAGAAAAGTAAGAAGACAATGAAGATTCAATACAAAAAACTGGTTAAGACTTGTTTAGGTCTTTACCACCAAAATGAATAGAATCAACCACGAATCGAGTCATATTTTCTCTATATCCAAAAGTTCGTCATGTTTTCTTCTTAGAGTGAATCTTTTGTATCACCAATTTTTCTTTGAAACAACCATGTAAGATTCTGCCTTTGACAGCTGCATCATCCAACCATGGATAGCCAAAATTGATGCCAGATCTGTGACGAATAAGTAAAACCCGATTTATGGATATTTTTGTATTGGGCGTCAACGCGTGTCGAATTGGGGCGAAGTGCCGGGCATCGTGAAATCTTCCCCGTTCTACTCGGAGTTGCTTACCGCCGATGTCAATTATTGCATATTCATTCATCTTAATTTTCTATTTTTATCTCTCCATTTTTTTTTAATACTGAAAAAATAATCAAGGTATTATTTGCAAACCTACTCAGAATTGAATCGCCTGACTTGAATAAGTATCTCGGGCATCTTTAAATATTGTCAAGTTTTTATACATATTTTTATAACATGAAACTAAAAAAGTGTACAGATGGGGTTCTTTATTTAATTAAACATTAGTTAAATTATTTGCCTATATTCTATTTTATATTGTTCCCAGATTTTTATTTTTAACTCCTAATCAAAAGAAGTTGAAAACGATAACAAATTGAATTTGGATTTAATATGCCCGTGGAACTCTCAAATAAATATGCTTGTCTCATCCCTCTGTGTCCGTTGATAGCTTCTTGTTTGACTGGATTTCTATCGTTTTTTTTTCCAAAAGCGACAAGAAGCTTACGACGCCCGTGCGCTGCATTCAACACCTTTTCGTTAGCCATTCCTATGTTTGTTTCCTTTGCTTTATTTCGGCAACAGGCTGCGACTCACTCCATCCAGCAGTATTTGTGGGCTCGGATTCCAAAAAGCTATTTCCGTTTGAAGATAGGTCTTCTGATTGATCCACTTACTCTGGTTATGTCAATATTAGTTACTACCGTGGGTATTTCAGTGATGATTTACAGTGATAGTTACATGTGTCACGATTAGGGATACGCAAGGTTTCACGCTTATCTAAGTTTGTTTACCGCGTCAATGTCGGGGTTAGTTCTTAGTCCCAATCTGATACAGATTTATGTATTTTGGGAATTAGTTGGAATGTGTTCCTACTTGTTAATAGGTTTTTGGTTTGCGAGATCGAGTGCTGCAAATGCTTGTCAGAAAGCTTTTGTGACTAATCGCATAGGGGATTTTGGGTTGTTGCTGGGTATATCAGGCATCTACTGGATAACTGGTAGCTTTGAGATTTCTGAATCGTGTGATTGATTTCTCGAATTAAATAGCGATGGTGTCATCAATCCGATCTTTGCTAATGCGATTGGCCTTTTACTCTTTTTAGGTCCGGTTGCCAAGTCTGCCCAATTCCCACTTCATATATGGTTACCAGACGCCATGGAGGGACCTACGCCTATATCGGCTCTTATTCACGCAGCTACTATGGTGGCCGCTGGAATTTTTTTCATAGCTCGAGTTTTCAACCTTATTTCGATGTTGCCCCCAACCATGTATACTATTTCTTGGGTAGGCGGAGTAACAACCTTGTTAGGTGCCACATTGGCTCTCGCACAAAAAGACCTAAAAAAGGGTCTGGCCTACTCTACCATGTCTCAATTAGGATATATGGTATTAGCTTCGGGTATTGGTACTTCTCGATCTGCTTTGTTTCATCTTATTACACATGCTTATTCAAAAGCTTTGTCATTTTTGGGCTCTGGTTCAGTTATTCATTCCATGGAAAAAGTGGTCGGATACTCCCCCACTAGAAGTCAAAATATGTTTCTCATGGGTGGTTTACGAAAACACATGCCAATTACTGGAACTACCTTTCCTTCAGGGACTCTATCTTTATGTGGCATACCACCACTATCTCGTTTCCGGTCTAAAGATCAAATTATCACAGAAAGTTGGCTGCGCTCCCCTTATCTTGGGTTGACAGCTTCTATTACAGCAGGACTTACTGCGTTTTACACGTCTCGTATCTACTTTCTTACTTTTGAAGGAAATTTTCGTGCTAATCAAATAAATTGCATCGGTTTCGATAATTTTTTTCCATCTGAAATTATTATTACTTCGTGGGGTGGAGCTCAATCGGAATTACTTACTGGACAAACTACTAATAATTCTGTATCTGTAACAGATATTGAACAAAATCAGGGTGCGAAAACAGGAAACTTCGCGACCGCGTATCCTTTTGAAAGAGACTCAATCTATGAAAAAGCAATTCAAACTCATTCCGAGCGAAACTTTATATATCCCCAAGAATCAAATTTTTGTATGGTATTGCCTTTAACTATTTTGGCGATACCCACCGTATTCGGTGGATTAGTAGGAGTTGGTCCAGCTCAAAGAGGAGCTGGTCTAGACCTCGTGTTTGACTGGCTGATTTCTCTCTTTTCTTTCTCCGAAGCTAATAAATATTTTGAAAATTTGGCGGAGATAACAGTAAGTTCAATCCCTTCACTGAGTTTATCTCTTATTGGGTTATCAATTTCTTTTACACTTTATGGACAAATCCATAAACTTGTTGATAGAAAAATCTTTGAAAAATCAAAGAATGAAAAAGTATTTAATAAATTTTTCTTTTTTATAAGAAACTGGTCCATAAATCGAGGTTACATCGATTACTACTACAACGTTTACTTCGTGCAAGGTGTAATCCTAATTGGCAAGCTAGTTTTGCATTTTGATCAATGGATAATCGATGGATTTATCAACGGAACTGGCGCATCAAATCTTCTTGCTGGGGGGAGTATACGACACGGCAAAAACGGCAGAATACCCCATTATTTATTCGGATTAGTAATTGGAACTGTTTTATCGGTGTCACTAGTTGTTGATTTCCCAATTCCGCCCTTGCCATAAACTGCTACTTTCGTCTCACGAAGCTCCAATTCGTGTTCATTTCTCCCGACTATTGTTCATCTTCCCCATCTCTATCTATCTCCTTTTTGCTCTTTTTTATTTTTCAAAGATATTACTTTTTTCTATGAGGTAGGAGAATCCTGCGGCTATTCTACTACGCCCCCCGGAGGGGGGGGAATAGAAAGTACTAATTGGTGACCGATCAATACAGATCGTGGGGGGCTTGTGGGGTTGATCTCGACCGGTTGCCCCCCCCCCTCTCCTATGATTTGGGGACCCTTCCATTCAAATGGGATTGCTATCGCCGCCGCCTCCTCCTATAATGGGAGTTAGGGTGTACGCGAAGTCTACTTCACGAAATGTCGGAGAAAGCTTAAGTCTTACAGATTGAGAAGCGGTTCAAGGAACAAAGGTCTTTGAGTGTGTATGAGGCTGAATCCCCCACCACTTTCCTCGGTAGCTCAGCGGTAGAGCGGTCGGCTGTTAACCGATTGGTCGTAGGTTCGAATCCTACCCGGGGAGATTCGTTCGAATCTACGTCAATAATTCCATTCCTAGTAATTGGGTAGTTGTGTTTCCCACATATGCCAAATCAAATTGCGTTGGACCATGACCCACCAACCAGTGAATGATTAACTATCGTGCTTATTTCCAGCTCTAACAATTGAATAAAAAAGATTTGTGCGTTCTTACCCCCCCCCCCCCCCTAATACCCCCAAGGTGAGGACCCTGCCTAGTTAGAGGTCGCTTTTCCTTTTGGGGTCCCTCCTTCATTCAATTCCGGTGTATTGAATGATTGAAATGGGGAAATCAATCAGTCATCTGGGGAGGGGAGTAAATCCGCAAGTTTATAAATGATCTATTCCAAGCGTGATGTTAAGAAGCTGTTTTGCAAAATAAAATCCTTATGGAATAAGCTATTGCTCCTTCTCAATATTCTTTTTAAGCAGAAAGACTCATAAAAGAATAGGAAATGGTCTTCAGTTCCTTAACTATTTGAGATGCTACAATAAAATTATTTATATCAGTAAAAGAAAAATAGAGATCTTCCTTTTACTGATTTGGCTTCTAATTATATTGCTAGAGATCTAGACAGAATGAAGGGTATCTAAGATTTGTTTTATATTGCTAGAGATCTAGACAGAATGAAGGGTATCTAAGATTTGTTTTATGAACTTTCATGAAAAAATTGTTTCGTCGTTCGATCCAGTGACGCCCCACCAAACCAGAACAGATTGAATAGATATTAATAAATTTCAAGCAACATATTATAGATAAGAAAATCCTGAAATGGGCAACGGTTTCGCCTCATCCATTTGTTTCTATGAACGAGAAGCCTAAACCGAATAAATCGCTCTGGAAAATCTTCTGCTACCACGTAGGAATCAAAGCGAGCGGGACTAAATGTCTGCGGATATTGCAGATGTATATCCATAGAGGAAGTTTCTTTGACGTATTCGGAATCTCGCTCCTCTTCATCCAAAGGGAGATTATTCCACCGCTTAATAGATGAGTCAGGTTTCAATTTCGGATTATCTTCACGATAGAGAAAGAAATTTTTAATTTTTTTATTTGACATTTTATTAAGGTGCTGCCTTCTCATGCCGTAAATGGTGTAAAGCCTCCGCGCCAGTTTTTTCGTAGGCAACAAGCTGCGACGCGAGGAAGGAATGTTAGGATCTGGCTGGAACAGAAGCATGGGGTCCCAGATGAAGCGCCCTCCGAAGAGTCGAGTCGTTTCATCTAATCGATTACAGTGTGTTTCATATTCGTTAGATGAATCGCCGGATATTCCCAATTCGAGAAATTGCTCGCGTAACAACATATTATCCAACCGGTTTTCCAATCTTTTAATAAATTTATCTGTCACATTAGTCGCAGATTTTTCAAAACTAAATAGATATCCGCTTTTCTCACACCATTTCTTTTTGTCACCCTTAATCTTATTGAATTCGAAATCTTGTTGGGGTATATAATTCCGATTTTGGTAAAGGAGAATTAAATTATACAAATGATTGGGTTCAGATGATACCCCCATCAATTCATAAGCCCCGCTTCGCAGGAAACGGAGACGCCAAGCCTTATGGGACCAAGTGATCTCGCGCGACACTTCCGTCGGACTTGAGTTTATTAATTCAGGTGACTGTTGCAGTTCGAAGTCGGTTAGACTGCTAAATCCCCCCCTTCTAATAAATTTAGAAGAACGACTTGTAGAGGTTACACCTGAGGAATACTTGGGTTTACCGGTAGGAACGGAAAAGGAAATACTATTATTGCGTCGACTTTCGTCTTTACAAATTTCTGAACGTGAGAAATTAGTCGATAGGTTTTCCAGTACACCACAAGCTAGGTTCAAGTCATTCTCTACGAGTTTGTCAATAACAATGAAATTTTCTTTCTTTCTCATATCCATTTGGAGCAAATCGCGAGCTACTAATCTAGCTAGTATCCCTAGGATATGCGAAAATAGAGTGAATTCATTAAATGTTGACTCGGTTATTGAAGGTTCCACATACCAGTTAGACAAATAATAAAATCGCATTTTTAACGCGTTACGACCAATATATGTATTCGTGAGATAAGTATCTATCAAACTATTCTTTGAAGTAGCTTCCGCTATCTCGTGGGAAAAGATTTCCCATTCAGAACCGGATTCTATCCCATTGCCCATATCACTAGCAGTCGAATGTTGTCTATGCAAAGCTAATTCAATTGCGTCGCTACATATAATCTTACTTCTTTTGGAAGTACCTATTAATAACGCCTCATTAGCAAGAAGGAATAAATCTCGTTTACTATAACCCGTAGTTCCAGACCCAGTACCTTCAATAAGAGGAAGGGGCGGATTAGCCTCCATTTTGCAACCTTTGATACGTAATAGAATTGATAATTCTTTCTGACGTTGATACCCGTTGGATTTTCGAAAATTTATCAATTAGTTTAACCGGTTCGGAGCTATCGGAGCTGGATCTACCCTCGCAGGTACGTGAGTCGTAGCGATAACAACATTCTCGCGGATGTTGGAATTGCCGCGCCTGTCACCAATACTTTTCAATATTTGGCAAAGTAAGAATTTGGGATCAGCTTCTAGCTTATGATACGAACGATGAATATTCAATTCATGAATATCTTGAATCCATAGTGTACAGGGAGACATCTCTTTCGCCATTTCAAAAACGAAATTTAATCGGTGTACGCTTTCTTTCGAGATGAAATTTCCACGTACATTATTAAAAAAGGATCGGTTGTATATCAGCTTTTTCAGTGGTAGTTTCACCACTGGAAAGTAGGAATCGAATGCTACATCTCTAATAATGGAAGATCGGCCAGTTTCTATGGGTCCTACTAGCAAAATTCCTTTAGATGGTAATAATCCCGATTGGAGTGAGATAGGTATGTCATGACATGGCATATTTAGTAGACTGCCTCTTCGTCTCGTTGTTACTGAAAATAGAATATTTCTCTCGAGGGCGGAAAAAGCCCACTTCTCCGCAGGATCCAACTTACGGGTCTTGTGACTCAATAGATCATTTTGCCAGAATTGACGTAAGTATGCCAAAACATTAGATCTTTCTTGTGAATAAGGTTCATGAGAAATCTCGTTGCTCAATAAATCATAATTGGAATTCAATTTCGACACATACCTATAAATAATTTTATTCGTCACTAAATGTTGAGTCAGTAGTTCTTTCTTATTATCTAGGATATCGGAGCTTTCTTTATGAAATATCCATGAATCGAGTTCATCTTTCACAAAGAAGAAAAAGATTATATTATTTATATAATTCAAGAATCTATTCAAAGAATAGATTAGTAGATCTCTCGTTGACATTTAGCTTGTCGAAGGGGAATGCATTACCTCTTTCAAATAGGATCCACGCGTTGGGTCTGTCAAATATTCAATAGTATTGAAACGTTTCCATGAATGAAAGAAATTAGAACCCGAAACGGCAGACAAAGGGTGTTTGAATAATACAAGAACAATTAATACTGAAAGAATGAAGTAATAGAAGATAGACCTATTGGAAAATTGAGATACTGACCATCCTCCCGAATGTGAAATCTCCGCTTCATCAGGAATTTCTTCGAAAATAAGAAGACCTATCTCGGATGCTATAGTATTGATGGAATCGTTGTCGAATCTCAATCCTAGGCTTTGCAGTCTTTGGAATAAATAGGCTTTCGCGCCATCTACTACATCCTCAGCAATTCTTTTAGAAATTCTAGGAAAATTATGATTTGAGTCATAACTTATTTTAAGTACTATTTCTGGATATGTTTCTCTAATCAGATCATAGAAGTATCTCCACCAGGTGGGGGTAAAAAACCAAGGTATGTAATCTCTAAATAAGCTCCATTTTTCACCGATGTTGTCTTTCCAAAAGATCCAAGAGATTTTATATCTGTTCAAATCTTTTAATAATTCATTGAAATTGATAAAGTGGGATGGACGAATAGCCTCCTTCCGGATAGATTGATCCGCAAAGTCCGTATCTTCGTGCGCAACCTCCTTTCCAATCGATTCTGCTAGAGATCTCGATGTTACATCGTTGCATAATGGGAGTCTCAGCGACCAATAAGATGTTTCCAATTCTTCCGGTTCCCAGAAATACCTAATAGACAAATTCTTTTGATAGACTCGATCCAATACCAGATTCTCGAGACGAGGTTGGGGTCGCCGATCCAACGACGAATCGGAGTTTATCGACGTCTTTTCCAAATAAACTCCATTGCTACTGCACGAATATGGAGATGACTCTATCGTTTCACGAGGAGGTAAGTTCGAACTCGCCAGTAACCTCTTCAGATCCGAAATAGAATTGGAAAGTCCATCTGAATGAGTTACTAATGCTGTGGATTCATGCAGATTAGACAAAACAAATTGAATTGGTGCGAGTGCGTGACCAGCAACTTCCCCCGCTGTTTGTTTCGATAAATTGGATGACAACGAATTCGACAGTTGGGGATGAATAAATGAGATGATATTAGATGAGACGGTTTCATCTTCGGAACCCACATAGAAGTTTTCTAAGACGTTGAGATAACTACTGTTGCATCTCCCAATAAAAAAATCTCTTTTGATTCTCGGAATGAAGTTGCTTCCAGCACAGTTCCGTATAGGTGAGTCGTCTAGAAAGTTTAGTTTATTAACCTGATCGGAGATGTATCTCGAAATATTCCCACCAATATCTCTAGTTGAACCTCCCCCACGGTTTAAATCATGCAGAAACAGATTCCAAAATTGCCTCCCCGTAATGGAAGAAGCATCGCTTGAAAATTCTGCTCGGATAGATTCGATGCGGGGCAACCCGAGAGAAGTAGGATGCACTGCAGGTTCCAGCTCGGTCGAAGAGCCTACCGATTTCTCACTCATTAACAGTTTGGATTCAATGAATAAACTCTTTTTTTTCTCAAGAATTGTTTTGAGGAAAAGTATCTGTTCATCAATGTAACCATCGAATAAACTTGATAAAAGATCAAGCTTCATGAGATCTATCTTGTTCAATTTCTCGAAATCTATATCGTTCAATTTTTCGATGCAATAATCAATGGTATATATCAAAACTTTCTGGCGAGTAACCTCAGCAACAATCATTTTATAAAGAAATAAAACATTGAGAAATCGATGAAAATATTTTTCGTTCTGTTGATTGTTACTACCGAGACTGACACCAATATTATTTAGTAATTCGTTTCTTATTACTGATACACGGCAAATTGATTCCTCCAAGTCATACTTTAAGACTTCTCCGACAGGGAAAGAAGACGAATCCCCGGTCGTATCGAGCCATCTATGCACATTTGACTGAACATTTTTATACTCATCAATTTGAAAGGTAATATATTCGTTCAATAGGCGCCCTACGTTATCTTTCCATTTCAATACTATTTATTCAGTTGCAATTCTTGTTACACCGGTGTACCCCCCGCTCCCCGTCCAGCCATCCAACCGATATTTGATTTGGAAGAAATATTCAGTAGATAATGCGCAGAAATAGTCATAGAAAAGAAATATGTATGTTGAGTAGAGAGGTATGATTCTATTTCGTCCATACAATCTAACTAAAGAATATATTGAATGTATGTTACCCTCTTCTTTCAATTAGTTTAAAGAAGTAGTATTTTCACTTCGATTACTTATTTTTCTAGGTATACCTAAAGATATTTGAAAATAGTTTAGGAGAATCTCGTTGAGGTTGAGGTGTCTGCTATTCGCTAGCCCAAGTTTTTTGCCAGATATTTGAGTAAGCGGCATGTCGCCCTTCATTTTCAATGGAAATCCTTTCCCAGATTTGACGCTATTACTGACGCCACTAACTATTGCCCCATTAGAAATTAGATTCGATTTCTTAATTATCGAGATAAATTTGGTGAGTCGATTTATTAATCCATTTCTCATTTGTGAATAAATGTGTAGAATGGAAAATTCTTCCCCATTTTCGTCACAATCTAATCCGGATATACAGCCACGAAACGACGTCGTTTTCTCACAAGACGTAAATGAAGACAAGTTGGAAAAGGCTTCTCGCTCAAAATAAAATCCCGATCCATCCCCCCGGTGATCTGCTGAATTTCCGGATTCAAGTAACGCCTTGTCATAGGAGTTTAATACTACGGGACTTAATGAGTCGTTTCTCAATTGTGTTGCTTGTAACCGACCCGGATCTTGCTTGTTATGATTCTCCCAAAAGAATAACGAAGCAAAATCACTTTGGTTGTTTTTAGAAACTACCAGATAGTTATAGAATTTGAAAAACCTACTTGAATTTTGTAAACACCTACTCCTACAAAATAGTTGAATCCTTTCAGTCTCATCCTTGGATCTATCTCTGCCAAGGCCAAGGAGTGAACCCCTCACTACGCATGCCTTCCATCTACCGGAAACCAGAGGAATCATCGCATCATAGCGAACTTGCCTCTCTTTTTTCGTTGAACCTGCAGAAATATCTCCGTTCAAACCTAAGTAGTGGGAAACAGGTATTCTCCTCTTTCCATTCTTTTCAACAGATAAAGATCTTTCGAATCGGAGAAAGGAGTCGCAGGAAAAATCACCAAGGTTTTCCGCTTGTTTTTTTCTTACTCCGTCACCCCCATTAATGATTCCCGTTAATACAAAACTTCTTTCGATCGATCTTTTGTCACTCAAGCAATGCATAGAAATTGGTATTGCTAGCAGCATCAGCATCTCCAGGGTGATGCCACTATCTCTTTTTAGTGAATCACGCAGATTGCGTAAAAATAGTGAACTTAGAAATCACAAGTCAGATAATCTGATAAAAGGTTCATAATTGGAAGATGGACTAATTAAAAATTCTTTGAGATGTTGGTTTTTCAATGATTCGAAGAAGTGATCTAATAGACTGACTTCTATTAACTGCAAAATTTTAGATGAAAAATCTGGACTTCCTACTCTTTCTCTTGCCACCTTTTTTACCTTATTTTCTTTTTTCATATTAATTCTATGCGGTGGATACTATCTATTTCCCACATTTATTATACCAAAAATTTTGGTAATTTCAAGATAGGATGGAATACCTATTTCAAACGAGTCTAGTGATTTCTGTGAATAGTCGTATCCAAAACTGGAATTAGATCGGGAATTCCAAATTGTTATCGTCGAGGAGACCCACACATATCCCATCCATCAGTTCTTTTCTGTTCCAAGCAGAGCGATGGGATCGAATTACCCAATTGGATGGGCGAACGACGGGGATTGAACCCGCGCGTGATGGATCCACAATCCATTGCCTTGATCCACTTGGCTACGTCCGCCCCTTCTGTTGATTTAGTTGGCCCCCCCGGACGTGAACGAGATCTATCCGTTAAGCAAGCTAGATAGGTCCTTCGGTTGATACACATGCATATTATGTATGTATATAACAAGACAATAGAAAATCTTTGAAATGAGGGATGCACTCCCTCTTTTATCCAAAAGATTGGGATGAGAGATTACAAGCATTCTGGAAATCGGAATAGGAACCTTCATAATTTATTAAATCGCAGAAGAATATTCCAAATAGTTTTCATAATTCAAGGTTGGAAACTGATAATCGTGAAATTGTGACAAGCTGTTATCATTCTTTCCATTCGTTCTACCGCACGAACCTTCGCCTCATTGGACACCAAACCTCTTCCTCTGAAATTGAGAGATTTGGTATCCAGTTGTGCTGCATAACCAGACGGATGTTATCCGTTTATAGAAGGAGCTTCAACAGAAGCCAAGTCTAGGGGGAAGTTATGAGCGTTACGTTCATGCATGACTTCCATACCTAGGTTAGCACGGTTTATGATATCAGCCCAGGTGTTTATAACACGACCTTGGCTGTCAACCACGGATTGGTTGAAGTTAAAACCATTCAAGTTGAATGCCATAGTGCTAATGCCTAAAGCGGTGAACCAGATACCTACTACGGGCCAAGCAGCTAAAAAGAAGTGCAGAGAACGAGAATTGTTGAAGCTAGCATATTGGAAGATCAAACGACCGAAATAGCCGTGAGCAGCTACGATGTTGTAGGTTTCTTCTTCTTGACCGAACTTGTAACCTGCATTAGCAGACTCATTCTCAGTTGTTTCTCTGATCAAACTAGAAGTTACCAAAGAACCATGCATAGCACTGAATAGAGAGCCGCCAAATACGCCAGCTACACCCAACATGTGGAAGGGATGCATAAGGATATTGTGCTCAGCCTGGAAGACGATCATGAAGTTGAAAGTACCAGAAATGCCTAGAGGCATACCGTCAGAGAAACTTCCTTGACCAATTGGGTAGATCAAGAAGACGGCGGCAGCAGCTGCGACAGGAGCCGAGTACGCAACAGCGATCCAAGGACGCATACCTAGACGGAAGCTTAGTTCCCATTCGCGACCCATGTAGCAAGCTACACCAAGTAGGAAGTGAAGAACGATAAGCTCGTAAGGACCACCATTGTAAAGCCATTCATCGACGGAAGCTGCTTCCCAGATTGGGTAGAAATGTAACCCAATAGCTGCAGAAGTAGGGATGATAGCACCAGAGATAATGTTGTTACCGTATAACAAAGAACCAGAAACGGGTTCGCGAATACCATCAATATCTACAGGAGGAGCTGCGACGAAAGCAATGATGAATACAGAGGTTGCGGTTAGCAGGGTGGGAATCATTAAGACACCGAACCATCCGATGTAAAGACGGTTTTCGGTGCTGGTGATCCAGTCGCAGAAGCGACCCCATAGGCTTGCGCTTTCGCGTCGTTCTAAAGTTGCGGTCATGGTAATTTTCGGTTTTCAAAGAATAATTAGTGATTCCCCAGGCTAGTAAGCTTGTTAATTTATAATATATCACAAAAACCTATCTGTGTCAACCAAAATTAATTGAGTCTCCAGAATTCTCGGATATGGGGGCTTCTTATCGATATCTCAAACAATTTTTACTCCATGTGATGCGCGTCCCAATCAATAATTTCAGTCTCTGAAAAACTGGTCATGCGTCAAGCCTTTTTGCGAGGCGCTCCGCAACTCTGCATTGGCCCCCCCCCGGTATCCTATTAGGAGGAGTCTAATAATTAACAAGCTGAAGAAGAAGTAGTTGCCAATCCCCACTTGTGACTTAGACACCCGTTATTCGTCGTTCACTCCTCACTCAACCATTTCTTCGTAGTGTTTTTTGATTCCCCGATAGTTTGTGCCCCAGTTCCAATCCACAATAATATTTTCGTTGTGGATTGGAACGAATCCGAAACTAACGGAAATGGGCAAAAGCTTTGTTGGCTTCCGCAACTTTATGAATCTCCTCTTTCTTCCGTATGGCACTACCGGAATTTCTGGCGGCATCCATTGATTCATCACTCGATCTTAAAGCCATACTTCGACCTGAGCGTTTTCGACACGCGATTAATGACCACCGGATAGCCGAAGCTTTTCCCTCTGCCGGTACTACTTCAACGGGAACTCGATAAGTTGATCCACCTACACGTTTGGTTTCTGTCACTACGTCGGGAGTTACCCCGCGCACCGCCTGTCGCAGAACAGACAGTGGGTTCCTATTTGTCTTTTACCTAATCCGCTTCATAGCCTGATAAAAAATTTGATAAGCCAGTGATTTCTTGCCATTTTTCAGGATACGATCAACTAGCATATTTACTAATCGATTACGATAAATTGGATCTGATTCGATATTTTTCTTTCTGTTCACTACACTGCTCCGATGTAACACGAGTTTACAAATATAAATATAAATATGTCA